ACGAGTATTGATTTTTACTTATACTAATCCAAATACCGATACTTATACTAATAACAAATATAATAAGAATCTTGAGCAAAAAAAGGAAGTAAGGTTGAGACGCTATTCGCAACAATCGGATTTTCGTCGAGAACTAATCAAAGGTTCCATGCGCGCACAAAGACGCAAAACCGTTACTTGGGAACTGTTTCAAGCAAATGCCCATTCACCCCTTTTTTTGGACAGAATAAAGAAACCCTTTTATTTTTCTTTTGAGATTTCCGGACCGATGAAAGGAATTTTTCGAATTTTTAGAAATTGGATGTGGAAACAAAAAGACCAAAAACCGTCTGATTATACAAACGAAACACAAAAAAAAATTGATAAAAAAGAAGAATACAAAAGAAAAGAAAAAGTACGGATGAAAATAGCAGAAACCTGGGATAGCTTTTTATTTTCTCAAGCAATAAGAGGGTTTCTATTATTAACTCAATCGATTCTTAGAAAATATATTATATTACCTTCATTGATAATAGCTAAAAATCTCGCGCGCATACTATTATTTGAATTGCCCGAGTGGTCCCAGGATTTAAAGGATTGGAAAAAGGAAATGCATGTTAAATGCACCTATAATGGTGTTCAATTATCCGAAACTGAATTTCCGGACAACTGGTTAACAGACGGTATTCAGATAAAGATCCTATTTCCTTTTTACCTAAAACCCCGGCGCAGATCTAAGCTACAATCCCTTCCTAAGGATTCAGTGAAAAAAATAAAAGGACAAGAAAGTGATTTTTGTTTTTTAACAGTTTGGGGAATGGAAACTGAACTTCCTTTTGGTTCTCCCCGAAAACGACGTTCATTTTTTGAACCCATTTTGCAAGAATTCAAAAAAAAATTTCGAAAATGGAAAACTAAGTCTTTTATAGTTTTAAGAATTTTAAAAGAAAGAACAAAAATTTTCCGAAAAGTGGCAAAAGAAACAAACAAATGGGTTATCAAAAGCATTCTATTTCTAAAAGGAAAAATAAAAAAACTTTCAAAAAGAAAGCCAATTCGATTAGTTAGATTGAGAGAAATGAGAGAAATAGAGGACTTGGGTGAAACTAAAAAAGATTCGATAACGATAATCGGGAATCATACGATTCACAAATTGTCTATTCAAATTCGATCTATGCATTGGACAAATTTCTCACTAACAGAAAAAAAAATGAAAGATCTAAGTAATAGAACAAACATAATCAGAAACCAAATACAAAAAATTACAAAAGAGAAGAAAAAAGGATTGCTAACTCACGAAATAAATGTTATTTCTAACAAAATAAGTTATCATGCTAAAATATTTGAATCATCAAAAAGGATTTGGCAGATATTCAAAAGAAGAAATACTCGATTAATCCGTAAATCATATTTTTTTATAAAATTTTTGATTGAAAGGGTATACATAAACCTTTTTTTATCTATACTTAATATTCCAAGAATCAATGCAAATTTTTTTTTTGAATCAACAAAAAAAATTCAAATTATTGATAAAAGCGTCCACAATCACAATAATGAAGCAAATCAGGAAAAAATTAATAAAACAACTACAAATACGATTCACTTTCTTTCGACTCTAAGAAAATTACTTTATAAGATTAGTAATAATAATAAGAATTCAAAGATTTTTTGGGATTTATCTTCTTTCTCACAATCACAAGCATATGTATTTTACAAATTATCACAAACCCAAGTTATTAACTTTTCGAATTTAAGATCTGTCCTTCAATATCACGGAACATCTCTTTTTCTTAAGAATGAACTAAAAGATTTTTTTGAAAAACAAGGAATATTTCATTACGAATTAAGACATAAACCTTTTTGGAATTTTGAAATGAATGAATGGAAAACCTGGTTAAGGAGTCATTATCAATATGATTTACCTAGGATTAGATGGCCTAGATTAGTACCACAAAAATGGCGAAATCGAGCGAATCAAGACTGTATGACTCAAAATAAAGATTTAAACAAAAAATATTCATATGAAAAAAACAGATTAACTCATTACCAAAAAGAAAAACAAAATCTTTTTGAAGCAGACCCATTACGGAATCAAAAATCGAATTTTAAAAAACACTATAGATATGATCTTTTATCATATAAATCTATTAATTATGACGATAAGAAAGACGCGTCTATTCATAGATCACTAGTCCAAGTAAAAAATGAAGAAGAAAGTTTTTTTAATTACAACATAGGGAAAGGAAAATTATTTGGTATGCTCGGAAGTATCCCTATCACTAATTATCTAGGGGAAGACGATATTATGGATATAGATAAAATTTTGAATAGAAAATATTTTGATTGGAGAATTCTCCATTTTTGTCTTAGAAATAAGATCGATATTCAATCCTGGGTTGATATGGATACTGGTACCAACAGTAATCAAAATACTAAGATTGGTGCGGATAATTATCAAATAATTGATGAAATTAATAAGAAGGGTCTTTTTTATTTTCCAATTCATCAAAATGAAGAAATTAACCCATCCAACCAAAAAGAGTTCTTTTTTGATTGGATGGGAATGAATAACAAAATACTAAATAGTCTTATATCAAATCGGGAGCTTTGGTTCTTCCCAGAATTTGTGCGACTTTTTAATGCATATAAAATGAAACCGTGGATCATACCAATCAAATTACTTCTTTTCGATTTTAATGGAAATGCGAATGGTAATAAAAAGAGAACTGGAAAGAAAAAGGAATATCTTTTTATATCATCGAATCAAAAAAAATATCTTGAATTAGACAATGGAAGTCAAGAAGAAAAAGAACCCGCAAGCCAAGGAAATCCGAGATCAGATGCACAAAACCAAGTAAGTCTTGGATCAGTTCTCTCAAACCAAGAAAAAGATGTTGAAGAAAAGTATGCGGGATCTGACATGAAAAAACGTAGAAAGAAAAAGCAATACAAAAGCAACACAGAAGCAGAGCTTGATTTCTTACTAAAAAAATATTTTCATTTTCAGTTGAGATGGGATAATTCTTTAAATGAAAAGCTAATGAATAATATCCAAATCGATTGTCTCCTGCTCCGACTGATAAATCCAAGAGAAATTGCTATATCCTATATTCAAAGGGGAGAAATGCGTCTGGATATTTTGATGACTGAGAAGGATTTAACTCTTACCGAATTGATGAAAAAGGGAATAGTGATTATCGAACCGGCTCGTCTGTCTGTAAAAAATGATGGACAATTTTTTCTATATCAAACCATAGGTATTTCATTGGTTCATAAGAATAAGCGCCAATTAAAATTTAATAAAAGATACCGAGAAAAAGGCTATGTTGATAAGAAAATTTTTGATGAATGTATTCCAAGCCATCAACTAAGGACTGGAACTAAAGACAAAAAGTATTATGATTTGCTTGTTCCTGAAAAGATTTTAGTCCCTAAACGCCGTAGAGAATTGAGAACTCTAATTTGTTTCAATTGGAAGAATCGAAATAGTATGCGTAGTTGCATTTGGGATAAAAGCAAAGATCTTGCTCGAGAAAAAAAGAAATTCATTAACTTAAAGTTCTTTCTTTGGTCCAATTATCGATTAGAAGATTTAGTTTGTATGAATCGCTATTGGTTTAATACCAATAATGGTAGTCGTTTCAGTATGGTAAGGATACATATGTATCCACGATTGAAAATTAGTTAATACTATGTTTTTCCTATCTATGCTTACGGTGTGGGATATATGAAAACCCAGAGATGCACACATGCCTTATCCTACATTCCATTCTGATACATGATACCAATTTAATGATATACATATCAATTAGATCTATAAATGAATCAACAGAATCTTTTTTTTAGGTCTTAACTTTTCTCTTTTCCACAAATATAACATCCTTTTGGATTCCTAATCAAATTGAATTGATTTTTGGTTGATTTTAGAGGAAGTTGATAACGAACGTAAGATTGTTGTGTATATCAAATTCAAATGACTAGCATTATTATTACTGATCAGTAAAATTCATATAAAAAAAGGAGGGAGGATATTTCGTTTTATGGTAAAAAATTCATTCATCTCAATTATTTTTCAAGAAAAAAGAGAAGAAAACTGCGGGTCTGTTGAATTTCAAGTATTCAGGTTCACCAATAAGATACGAAGACTTACTTCACATTTGGAATTGCACAGAAAAGACTATTTATCTCAGAGAGGTCTACGGAAAATTCTGGAAAAACGCCAACGGTTGCTATCGTATTTGTCAAAGAAAAATAGAGTACGTTATAAAGAATTAATTAGTCAGTTGAATATTCGGGAGTCAAAAAAGCGTTAATTTGAAATACTATTTTGAAATATTTGATTTATTAGATTTTGAATATTGATGAACTTCTTTTTTTTTTTCAACAATTCATGCTAAGAATGAATCGAGGAAAAACCTATGAATATACTAGCTACTGGGAAAGACCTTATGGTAGTCAATATGGGACCTCACCACCCATCAATGCACGGTGTTCTTCGTCTCATCGTTACTCTAGATGGTGAAGATGTTATTGACTGTGAAGCAATATTGGGTTATTTACACAGAGGGATGGAAAAAATTGCGGAAAACCGAACAATTATACAATATCTGCCTTATGTAACACGTTGGGATTATTTAGCTACTATGTTCACAGAAGCAATAACTGTAAATGGACCAGAACTGTTGGGAAACATTCAAGTACCTAAAAGGGCCAGCTATATCAGAGTAATTATGTTGGAGTTGAGTCGTATAGCTTCTCATCTGTTATGGCTTGGCCCTTTTATGGCAGATATTGGTGCACAGACTCCTTTCTTCTATATTTTCAGAGAAAGAGAATTAGTATATGATCTATTCGAAGCTGCCACCGGTATGAGAATGATGCATAATTATTTTCGTATCGGAGGAATAGCAGCTGATTTACCTCATGGCTGGATAGATAAATGTTTGGATTTCTGTGATTATTTTTTAACAGGGGTTGTTGAATATGAAAAACTTATTACGCGAAACCCTATTTTTTTAGAACGCGTTGAAGGAGTAGGCATTATTAGTGGAGAAGAAGCAATAAATTGGGGTTTGTCAGGACCAATGCTACGAGCGTCTGGACTCGAATGGGATCTTCGTAAAGTTGATCATTATGAGTGTTACGACGAATTTGATTGGGAGGTACAGTGGCAAAAAGAAGGGGATTCATTAGCCCGTTATTTAGTCCGAATGGGCGAAATGAGGGAATCCATAAAAATTATTCAACAAGCTTTGGAAGGAATTCCGGGGGGGCCCTATGAGAATTTAGAAATCCGATGCTTTGATAGAGAAAACAACCCAGAATGGACTGATTTTGAAGATAGATTCATTAGTAAAAAACCCTCTCCTACTTTTGAATTGCCGAAACAAGAACTTTACGTGAGAGTCGAAGCCCCAAAAGGAGAATTGGGAATTTTTCTGATAGGAGATCAAAGCGGTTTTCCTTGGAGATGGAAAATTCGCCCACCAGGTTTTATCAATTTGCAAATTCTTCCGCAGTTAGTTAAAAGAATGAAATTGGCTGATATTATGACGATACTAGGTAGTATAGATATCATTATGGGAGAAGTTGATCGTTGAAATGCTAATTGATACAACAGAAGTACAAGATATCAATTCTTTTTCCAGATTGGAATCCTTAAAAGAGGTCTATGGGATCATATGGATGCTTGTTCCTATTTTCACGCCTGTATTGGGAATCACAATAGGTGTACTCGTAATTGTGTGGTTAGAAAGAGAAGTATCCGCAGGAATACAACAACGTATTGGGCCTGAATACGCCAGCCCATTGGGAATTCTTCAAGCTTTAGCCGATGGGACAAAACTACTTTTGAAAGAGAATCTTCTTCCATCTAGAGGAAATACTCGGTTATTCAGTATTGGACCATCTATAGCAGTCATATCAATTCTACTAAGTTATTCAGTAATTCCTTTTAGTTATCACCTTGTTTTAGCTGATTTCAATATCGGTATTTTTTTATGGATTGCCATTTCAAGTATTGCTCCTATTGGACTTCTTATGTCAGGATATGGATCAAATAATAAATATTCCTTTTTAGGTGGTCTGCGGGCTGCTGCTCAATCGATTAGTTATGAAATACCATTAACTTTATGTGTTTTATCAATATCTCTACGTGCGATTCGTTAAAACAGAAACTTTTCTTTTCCCTATGCTTTTCCTTCGAGAAAAAAAAAAAGAAATTTAATAGATATCTTCATCTTTTTATTCATTTAGTTCTTCTTTAGGTCAATAAAATTAATTAGGTAGTTATATATGAGTGAAAGAAAACAACTTCCAAATTCGCAGTAAAGGTGGATTGAGTCTCATTTCCTGTGTACAAGAGTTAAGCCGAAGTAAACAAACATGGAAGAAGCCCTTTACCCCAAGATTGGTTGATTGTTCATCCTGGCTTGAAGCGGGCTCAAAGGATCAACCCCATGGAGTCTTCACTATCGTTTGTATGTATTACAATACGGATATTACAAAATGGGGGATTAAAAAAAGATGAGTGGGTAGGAAGGAACACCAAAAAACACACAAAGGATTAGTAATGGAGATTATGTAAATTATCTAAAAGGATACTTCTGCATACCATAAAAAGAATACTAATTGGGGCTTTAAATTAGTAGAAATGATCAGGCAGTACTCCCCACAATTCCGATCCAGAGTATGCTCCTATCCACCGATTAAAGAAATGACTATCGGGAACGAAATAATCCTTTACCTTTTTTAAGCCCCCCTTTTCTCAGAATGAAGAAGAGGAACAAAAAAAAATAGAAAAAATACAATTCCAATATAAACAAAAGAGATCTTTTTATTCTTTCTTTCGTATATTCATAGAAATCAAATTCCTGTCCTGATTCATGAACTAATGTAATGCTTAATTCTTTTTCGTAATCGAAAATAAAACGATGGGTTGAAATATCTATTGATATTTATACAAGGAGTATTTTATTCAAGGATTGATTAAGTTATTACTCAAGACAGAAAAATTGAAATTCGTAAAGGCCGAGATCAATTCAGAAATACTCTTTATTTTGTATTTATTTTTATAGCAGACAGAATTCCATTGGTATAATTGGGGACCTTCCAATCGATTTTGACTCTATCTATTCGATAACCATATCAAGATAACTAATACTGGCTCGGTCCTTACATTTATTTGTGGCCCTGAGGAGCCGTATGAGGTGAAAATCTCATGTACGGTTTTGTAATAGCGATGGGAACAGTAATGTTATCACCGACTATGATTATCTAACAGTTCAAGTACAGTTGATATAGTTGGCGCGCAGTCAAAATATGGTTTTTTGGGGTGGAATTTGTGGCGTCAACCCATAGGGTTTATGGTTTTTTTAATTTCTTCCCTAGCGGAATGCGAGAGATTGCCTTTTGATTTACCAGAAGCCGAAGAAGAATTAGTAGCAGGTTATCAAACCGAATATTCAGGGATCCGATTTGGTTTATTTTACGTTGCTTCTTATCTAAATCTATTAGTTTCCTCTTTATTTGTAACAGTTCTTTACTTGGGTGGTTGGAATCTTTCCATTCCGTACAGATTTTTTCCGGAGCTATTTGAAATAAATAAAGCAGATGGAATTTTTGGAACGACAATTGGTATCTTTATTACATTAGCTAAAACTTATTTGTTCTTGTTCATTCCTATCACAACAAGATGGACTTTACCTAGATTAAGAATGGACCAACTCTTAAATCTTGGCTGGAAATTCCTTTTACCTATTTCTCTCGGTAATCTATTATTAACAACTTCTTCCCAACTCCTTTCACTGTAAAGAAAAAAGGAATACTATATTTGCGACTTGTCTCAAACAAGAGAAAGAAAGAAAATCAAATTATTCATAACTATTCACGATATGTTCCCTATGGTAACTGGGTTCATCAATTATGGTCAACAAACAGTACGGGCTGCAAGGTACATTGGTCAAAGTTTCCTAATTACCTTATCCCAAGCAAATCGTTTACCTGTAACTATTCAATATCCTTATGAAAAATTAATCACATCGGAGCGTTTCCGCGGTCGAATCCATTTTGAATTTGATAAATGTATTGCTTGTGAAGTATGTGTTCGTGTATGTCCTATAGATCTCCCAGTTGTTGATTGGAAATGGGAAACAGATATTCGAAAGAAACGATTGTTTAATTACAGTATTGATTTTGGAATTTGTATTTTTTGTGGTAATTGCGTTGAGTATTGTCCAACAAATTGTTTATCAATGACTGAAGAATATGAACTCGCTACGTACGACCGTCACGAATTGAATTATAATCAAATTGCTTTAGGTCGTTTACCAATATCAATAATTGACGATTTTACAATTCGAACAGTTGGGAATTCGTCTNAAAAAAAAAAGGGGTAAACCTCTTGATTAAAGAGTAATTGAAAAGTACTAAGGTTTTTTTTTGGTAGAAGGGGATAAGGTCTTTCTCTTTGCTTGGTCAATAATTACAAATCCCAACTATTGATTGGGTTCTGAAAAGTATGACTTAATTTGTATTGAAAGTCTATTAATATAATATTTCCATAACAATATTGAAATATATAGTTTCAATTTCAAACTGCCGTTTAGAATACAGAAAAGAGCGAAATTGACCCAATAACTAGACCCCCATTAACTCACACTTATTAGATTCTAATTTAATTCAATTGGGAATGTCTCATAAAAAAATTTTCCTGGTCGGTTCAATAAGGTCATGAAAAACATTTCGATTTATTTATCTCTTATTTTAATATAATGGATTTGCCTGGACCACTACATGATTTTCTTTTAGTTTTTCTGGGATCGGGTCTTATAGTAGGAGGTCTGGGAGTAGTATTACTTACCAACCCAATTTATTCTGCCTTTTCATTGGGATTGGTTCTTGTTTGTATATCCTTATTCTATATTCTATCAAATTCCCATTTTGTAGCTGCTGCACAGCTTCTTATTTACGTGGGGGCTGTAAATGTTTTAATCATATTTGCTGTAATGTTCATGAATGGTTCAGACTATTCTAAAAATTTTCATTTTCATCTTTGGACTATTGGGGATGGGGTTACTTCCCTAGTCTGTACAAGTATTTTTTTTTCACTAATCACTACTATTCTAGATACGTCGTGGTATGGGATTATTTGGACTACCCGATCCAACCAGATTATAGAGGAAGATTTGATAAGTAATAGTCAACAAATTGGTATTCATTTATCAACGGACTTTTTTCTTCCATTTGAACTGATTTCGATAATTCTTTTAGTTGCTTTGATAGGTGCAATTGCCGTGGCTCGTCAGTAAAAAATCTTTATAACTAGGAACCGAAATCAAAATTCAACCTTTTTCTGTGTTATCAACATCCATTTCCCTGAAATTCGATTTGAATACTGTTCGGCTCATGTATAAAATAGAAATTTGTTTAGTCGCCCTATTTGATCTATTACCAATATCTTGTTTTGTTGGGTACTTGTTATATTCTAAGCAATCGAATCACTTGAATTATTGTTCATATTGAAATGAATCGCAATTGGTACGGAGTTGGTCAATGATACTCGAGCATGTACTTGTTTTGAGTGCCTATTTATTTTCTATCGGTATCTATGGATTGATCACGAGTCGAAATATGGTTCGGGCCCTGATGTGTCTTGAACTTATACTAAATGCGGTTAATCTAAATTTCGTAACATTTTCTTATTTTTTTGATAGTCGTCAATTAAAAGGAGATATTTTCTCAATTTTTGTTATAGCTATTGCAGCCGCTGAAGCAGCTATTGGATCAGCTATTGTTTCGTCAATTTATCGTAACAGAAAATCGACTCGTATCAATCAATCAACTTTGTTGAATAAGTAGTATTTAGAAATCATAATAGTCATCAATTCGAATTAGCCTATATAATTAGATAATTAGAATACGTCGTAACCTCAATCATGTTTGCGAAAACATAAGAAATCAAAGTATCTTTATTCCCTATTAGTATTATGAGTTGATCCAGAAGTGGATTGATTAGAAAAATTCTGGTAAATCATTGATTCATCTGGTATTTAAATATATCGGCTATTTCCAACTTTACTAGATCGAAACTTTAGGAATTCAAAAATTTATAGATCCAATGTCACATTCAGTAAAGATTTATGATACATGTATAGGGTGTACTCAATGTGTCCGCGCTTGCCCCACAGATGTATTAGAAATGATACCTTGGGACGGATGTAAAGCTAAGCAAATTGCTTCTGCTCCAAGAACAGAGGACTGTGTTGGTTGTAAGAGATGTGAATCCGCCTGTCCAACGGATTTCTTGAGTGTTCGAGTTTATTTATGGCATGAAACCACTCGAAGCATGGGTCTAGCTTATTGATATTGAGACGTTTCAGAAAACCCCACTTAAATCCATTTCGAATCCATTTTCTTTTTTTTTACCGATTACCGACAAAAACCCGTACTCTAAAAAGAAAAAACCAAATAAGAATAAATTTCATTTTAGAGTACGGGTTTTTCTGGTCCAAGTGTATCTTGTCTTTACCATGAATGATTTTCCTTGGTTAACAATAATTGTAGTTTTTCCGATAGCCGCGGGTTCTTTAATTTTCTTCTTCCCCCATAGAGGGAATAAGGTGACTAGGGGGTATACTATATATATATGCGTCTTAGAACTCCTTCTAACGACCTATGCGTTCTGTTATCATTTCCAGTTCGACGATCCATTAATCCAGCTAGCAGAGGATTATAAATGGATCAATTTTTTTGATTTTTACTGGAGATTGGGAATAGATGGACTTTCCTTAGGACCTATTTTACTGACAGGATTTATCACCACTTTAGCTACTTTAGCGGCTCGGCCAGTTACTCGGAATTCCCGATTATTCCATTTCCTGATGTTAGCGATGTACAGCGGTCAAATAGGATCATTTTCTTCTCGAGACCTTTTACTTTTTTTCATCATGTGGGAGTTAGAATTAATTCCCGTTTATCTACTTTTATCCGTGTGGGGGGGGAAAAAACGTCTTTATTCAGCTACAAAGTTTATTTTGTACACTGCGGGAGGATCCATTTTTCTATTAATAGGAGTTTTGGGTATCGGTTTATATGGTTCCAATGAGCCAATATTAAATTTGGAAACATTAGCTAATCAATCGTATCCCGCGGAACTGGAAATAATATTTTATATTGGGTTTCTTATAGCTTTTGCTGTCAAATCACCGATTATACCCTTCCATACGTGGTTACCAGATACCCATGGAGAGGCGCATTACAGTACTTGTATGCTTCTAGCCGGAATCTTATTAAAAATGGGAGCATATGGGTTGATTCGGATCAATATGGAACTATTACCGCACGCTCATTCTATATTTTCTCCCTGGTTGATGATAGTAGGTACAATGCAAATAATTTATGCAGCTTCAACATCTCCTAGCCAACGGAATTTAAAAAAAAGAATAGCTTATTCCTCCGTATCTCATATGGGTTTTATAATTATAGGGATTGGGTCGATAACCGATACGGGACTCAACGGAGCCATTTTACAAATAATTTCTCATGGGTTTATTAGCGCTGCACTCTTTTTCTTGGCAGGAACGAGTTATGATAGAATACGTCTTGGTTATCTTGACGAAATGGGCGGATTAGCTATCCCAATTCCAAAGATATTCACCATATTCAGTATCTTATCGATGGCTTCCCTTGCATTACCGGGCATGAGTGGTTTTGTTGCGGAATTGATAGTATTTTTTGGAATAATTACCAGCCAAAAATACTTGTTAATGCCAAAAATACTAATTACTTTTGTAATGGCAATTGGAATGATATTAACTCCTATTTATTCATTATCTATGTTACGGCAAATGTTCTATGGGTACAAGCTATTTAATGCTCAAAACTTTTATTTTTTTGATTCTGGCCCCCGTGAGTTATTTGTTTTGATATCTATTCTTCTACCCGTAATAGGTATTGGTATTTTTCCGGATTTCGTTCTCTCCCTATCAGTGGACAAGGTAGAAGCTATTCTATCTAATTTTTTTTATAGATAGTTTTCATGAATAAAAAAAAAAAATCAAAAACCAATCCTATGCCCTCTGCTTTTTAAAATGGGTCGTTGTCCAATGAAAAAAAGAAGTATTTTTTCGTGTCTTAAGTTTAAAATTTAAATTAACTAAAAAAGAATAAGAATAAATAAGTCAACAATAAATAACTAAATTTGAATTGGAACCAGACACCTTATGGCCTTTGTGAGAACCTTTTGAATCACTACACTACTTGATTCAAAAGGTTCTCGGCAGCTTCCACTAAGTTTCGTTTCTATATTTGCGCTGTCCTATGTTTGTATTCATCAGTCCCTTTCCTTTCTTCAATTCAATTCCTTTCTTCAATTCAATTAGATGTTAATTAAATGAACCATAACTATGTAACCCGATTCCTAATAGATTGACCCCGAAGTAGCATATCCAAATTATAAGAAAGCCCATAGAAGCCACAATTGCAGAATTTACACCTTCCCAATTTGGATTTGTTCGCGTATGTAAAAAAATCCCGAATATAGTCCAAGTAATAAATGCCCAAGTTTCCTTTGGATCCCAATTCCAATATGATCCCCATGCCTCATTAGCCCATACTGCTCCCGAAAGAATACCTATGGTTAAAAAGATAAATCCTAGACTAATAATACGATAACTCCACTGATCCAATTGTTGAATCAATTGATACCCATAATAATTTCTAGCAGAAAGAAAATAAGGAAAAGAAGTGTTTAGTAAACCATTGTTTTTTTCATTCAGGTATTGGATTTCACCAAAGGAAAATGACTCATTTACATTTAATAAATGATTTCTTTTATCCAAAATCCTTATAATTTTTCGAAATGTAATGACTAGACGAGCTGTGGATAATAATGATCCACATAAAAGAGCTGCATAACCTAATACCATCATACTTACGTGCATCATTAACCACTGGGCTTGTAGAGCAGGTACTAATATTCCGGATTGATGCATTTTGGTTAAAAACCCCGAAGTAGCAAAACCCTGGGTAAAAATAGCGCTTGGCGCGGTTATTGCGCTTAAATGATTTTTATGTTTTTTAAAAGAGAAAATTCTATGAATAATAGAGAAACTCCATGAAAGAAAGATTAATGATTCATATAAATCACTTAATGGGAAATGCCCCGAATAAATCCAACGAGTGACTAATAATCCTGTTAGACAGACAAAGGTAGCAATCATCCCTTTTTCTAATGAATCATATAGTCCTATGATTTCATCGACTAATAAGGTTATCAACTGAATTGTAATTCCAATCGAAACGACCGAAAAGGATATATGAGTTAATATATGCTCTAATGTTGAAAATATCATAAATAAAAATCAAATTAAAAGGGAGAGTCTTTCAAGTATACGGAATGGAAATCAGAAGTTAAATTCATTATAGGGCTTTTTGCATATCTTTTATAAGATGCTCTGCCGCCACTCGGACTCGAACCGAGATGCTCTAGCACTGCTTCCTAAGAGCAGCGTGTCTACCGATTTCACCATAGCGGCTTGCTCGAAATCATAATAACCTATTTTTACTCAATCGTCGAGATTGAAAGAGTCAATTTCAATGAAATCCTTTTTAGGAAGCATTCCAATTGATGAATAAAAACTTGTTGAAATAGAGATGGAAAGAGTTCCCCGTTTGCCGTCTTATTTAATTATTTAAGGTTTCAGCTTTATTTAACTTAACAATAGATTAAGTTAACAATAGAAGTTTTCATAGTTTCAGTTTTCATAAAATCGAATTGTTATAACTCAAGAGTTCTTACTTTAATCCAGGAAAAAACAAAAATATGATTTTTCTTTTTTATGTTTTTATGAATCACAATTTCAGCGCAACATCCACCAATTCAAAAAGGATTTATTTAATTTTAATTTGCATAACTTTTGTGTTGTCGTAATCCTTATCGTTAGGTTTTTTTTTTATTTTAATTTAGGTTCGCCTTTATTAAAATTAAACCAATTAGGTATTGGGCTGGACATATCATAGAAAAAAAAAATTCGATTTCTATCGTGTAATTGTACCCTGCTTCAAAAAATTCTTTCTAAATTAGAATTCTAAAGGTATAGATTTTTTGATTGATCATCCATCTTCCCTTTCAAATATAGCAAATATAGGCTTTTTTTGATCACGTAAAATCCTCACCCTATAGGTCCTCTCATATATAATGTCTGTTTAAATAGGCAAAAGTGCTTTCCCTTTTGGAGGTAAAGTGTGGTGGATACGGTATATAGAGTGATTCATAAAGTTAGAAAAAAGGTTTTATACTTATAGTTTCAACAACCCATTGATTTTGCCTAAAGATTTTAGATCCCCTCTTCTATAGCATAATTAGAAAAAGAAAAGTAAAAAAAAAAAGACAAAACCCTTATTGTTGTGTTATTTAGTTATTTCTAAGGGGGGTGGGGTGATGGGAAAAATAAGAATCCCCATCCTGCGAATGAAAAACATAAAAAAAGGATTGAAACTTTTGATGTAGACAAATTCATCGGTTCAAAACATTAGTGAATGGAAATCATTACTTACTTTTTTTTTATTTCTATTTTTCTATTCTAGAATATAGATTCAAACGTAGAGTCTAAATTAGAAACAAAATTAACTCATTTTTCGAATCAGGCTGATTCAGATTATTCCGACGTTTTATTAGTGATTTGTCGTACAAAAAAACTTTTTGAATTCCCCGTGGAAAGGGATTTCGCTAATGAAAAAGCTTTCAACGCTGCCCAATATCCCCCCCTTTTCCACCTATTTTTACGAATACGCTTTTTTAATATAGAAGTACGCTTTTTTGGAACCGCCATTCATATTTTATATTTTTATTTTGACTATTCTTTTATTTTGACTATTCATTTAATTATCTGTCTATTTATTCTCTAAATTATACTACCTTTAGAAAAAAAAAAAGAAATAGAAATATGTGAAAATCGAATCAAATAATACTAGAACAAAAAAGAAAAAAAAAATATGATATAGAATTTTTTCAATTTCTAT